TCATCTACTGAAGTATCAGTATCATTTTACTGTATGACTTAGTTCTATGTCAACCAAAAGAAACTCAAAAGTAGTAAATTAAAAAAGTTTTTTACCGGGAATTTCTTTGATCTTCTAAATAAAAGAAGACTTTCTAAGTTTGAAAAGAAAAAATGATATAGATTCTAAATAATTCAACTCTATAATAACGAAAAAAAGGTCAGTTGTCAACCTTTTTGGGGATAGAGGGACTTGAACCCTCACGATTTAAAAAGTCAACGGATTTTCATCTTACTATAAATTTCATTGTTGTCAGTATTGACATGTAAAATGGGACTCTATCTTTATTCTCGTCCGATTAATAAGTTCCACCAAGGAACTATCAGACTATGAAGTGAATCATTTGATTCAATGAATATTATTTCTGAAACTGCGAATTGATTCACAACATTTCGATTTTGTTTATAAAAACATCGAAATCGAGATTCAAGTCGTCATTTTTGAAATCGTTTTGTGTTACCTATATTTAGACAATATAGGTTTTTCTCCTTCATCCTTTTTGATTTGAAGTTTCGATCTTTATCAACACAAGGTAGTGAACTCCATTTGTTAGAACAGCTTCCATTGAGTCTCTGCACCTATCCCTTTTTTCTCGCTTTCTAAATTCCGGTTTGTTCGCGTAAACCAGGATTTGGCTCAGGATTGCCCATTGTTAATTCCAGGGTTTCTCTGAATTTGAAAGTTATCACTTAGTAGGTTTCCATACCAAGGCTCAATCCAATTAAGTCCGTAGCGTCTACCAATTCCGCCATATCCCCCTTTTTATTAGGATCTCATTATGATGTCTTTCCATTTTTTTCTTATGCCGAAACCTTGGGATTCATTACATTATAGATACTGATACTTATTTTATGTCTTTGTTATCTTCTTTCATTTTTTTTTAGCCCCATCCATATTTATTTAGTCTAATCAACAAAGATTCTATCATTTTTGTATTTGCAATTCAATATGGTTATATATTACATAACATATATATGTTCTTCCTTTTCTCATCTTTGTCTTAAAGTTTAAGAAATAGTCGAACGGTCGATTCTTTTTTTTTTCACTTTCATGAAAAGAGATTTATGATTATTATTGAAACTTAGAATTGTACAATGTGCAATGGAAAAAATGAGAAGTCTACTTCGTAGATTTGAAATTCTAATAATTCTATACTACTAATAATTCTATACTATTCTATACTATATAGAAATAGAATAGAAATAGAATAGAAAAAAAAGTATAAAATAATAATATAATAATAGTATGAGGTTAGAACAAAAAAACAAGAATTTCAAATCAGATATAATTTAACTAAAAAAAAAAGATTTCTGATCTAATGAAGATTTTCTTATTTAGAAACTAATGAAATCAAAATTATAAAGTCAATATACTGCTATATTCTATACCTTAATTAAGGTTATGTTTTATTTATTTAATGATAGTCACTATTTATTTGAGCTATATTCTGTTCTAGAATATATAGAATATTATTAATTATAAATAGATAAGGAAAAATATTAATAGAATAGTTAATTGATACGATCTAATAGTTTAGTGAATTTGTATGCATCCGCTATTTTATTTGAGCCCGCTTAGCTCAGAGGTTAGAGCATCGCATTTGTAATGCGATGGTCATCGGTTCGATTCCGATAGCCGGCTTTTCCATATTTTTTCGTTTTTTTTTTACATGATTTTTAATGCACTTTCAAAATCAAAGAAGATTGAAAAGACTTCTTTACCCTTTTTCCAAGAGTTACCACTCCATTTATATTATGTCATATAAACTTCCATATAGGAATATATATATTGGGTAAAAGAGTTCGATCTTTGCAAAATTAAACCAAGAAAATAAAGGAAAATTTTTGTGATTTATTTGATTTATATATATTGTATATACAATACAAAAAAATCTGTATATTGAGAAAATATATCTTCTTACTCTTTGTATTCCAATAGTTTATTGGAGTGTATTTCACGTCATTTATCATTATCATTTAGTTCAGTTTTAATTTTATTTAGTTTTGTACAATTTCAATAAAAAAGGAGTCTTTATGTCACGTTACCGAGGGCCTCGTTTTAAAAAAATACGCCGTTTGGGGGCTTTACCGGGACTAACTAGTAAAAGGCCTAAGGCAGGAAGCGATCTTAGAAACCAATCACGCTCCGTAAAAAAATCTCAATATCGTATTCGTTTAGAAGAAAAACAAAAATTGCGTTTTCATTATGGTCTTACAGAACGCCAATTACTTAAATATGTGCGTATCGCCGGAAAAGCCAAGGGGTCAACAGGTCAAGTTTTATTACAATTACTTGAAATGCGTTTGGATAACATCCTTTTTCGATTGGGTATGGCTTTGACTATTCCTCAAGCGCGCCAATTAGTTAACCACGGACATATTTTAGTTAATGGTCGTATAGTTGATATACCAAGTTATCGCTGCAAACCCCGAGATATTATTACAGTGAAGGATGAACAAAACTCTAGAACTTTGGTTCAAAATCTTCTTGATTCATCTGCCCCTGAGGAATTGCCAAACCATCTGACTCGTCACACATTCCAATATGAAGGGTTAGTCAATCAAATAATAGATAGGAAATGCGTCGGTTTGAAAATAAATGAATTGCTTGTCGTAGAATATTACTCTCGACAGACTTAATAAACCTAACTTAAGTAAAAAAAAATTACTAAAAACAAGAGTTCGGACAACTCCCCTTTGCCCTCTTTTTTGATTAAAAATAAAAAGGCACAAGGTAAGGGATTTTATCGAGGAATCTTTTTCCTATTCATGTATCATAGATTGGTAGGGAGATTTGGATCCCTTGTTTGCTCTTACTAGCATTTTCCATATGAAAAAAATTAGGAATAGAGAATATATTTCAAAATAAAAACAAGGTAGATTTTATATCTATTCTTTTTTATTGGATTTGATACATTGTGGTCAATCACGTAAGATTAGTGAATTAGTTGAAAGTACGGAAAGAGAGGGATTCGAACCCTCGGTAAACAAAAGTCTACATAACAGTTCCAATGTTACGCCTTCAACCACTCGGCCATCTCTCCGACATCAGGATTATGACTGAGTATCTGGGTGAATAGCGAGTTATTCATCGTTTTTTAGATTATGGTTAATAGATACCTTTTTTGACCGGAAAAATTGGAAGTAGATATAAGGTTTTTTTTAATGAGTCCGCTTTTATGTTAGTTCGTACTATACAATTCCTTTGTTTGTGAGAAAATTTTCTCACAAAAGAAAAGGTAAAGGAAATCAAAAGAGTTAGAGAATGGATTACTACCTATGCCAAGATCGCGTATAAATGGAAATTTTATTGATAAAACCTTTACAATTGTAGCCGATATCTTATTACGAGTAATTCCGACAACTTCCGGAGAAAAAGAGGCATTTACTTATTACAGAGATGGTGCGATTTGATTATCATTATTTTTTTTTTATTTCTCGCCAATTTGGAATAGAAAGAAAAACGAGTATTGAAAAAAAATCTACGCTTTTGAAGGTGAAGTTTATAATATAAAAAAACAATCCCTTCTGTCATGTATCCACGATTAATGCAGCCTTAGATGCTTCAATTGTGAATTATAGTATTGAGCAAAAGGTTTTTACCTATGGTTCCCGTATTACAGATCAATCCTACTACACTAATACAATATACGAATAGGAGGCATAGGGGAAGAAGCACTACGCCGAGAAATCAACAACACGAAAACTTTCTTCAAAATGATTCCCTTTCTTTCTTCTTCTTCTTTGGGATTGGGACTAATTAAAATGGTTGGAACAATAAACATCCATCTCGTTCATACTTTGGATACCCGTATAACCATTGAAGACTGTTGAAGTGACTCATTCCTGGAAATTTAGGGGCGTTGAGAACAAAGAAATTTTGAGAGTTTCCTTTTTTATTTTTATCTAGCATGAACCCACTTGGTAGTAAGAAAAGATCTTTTGCAAGAAGGTTGGCTAGGGATTTCTTGTAAAAACATTAGCCCCGCTTAGTTCCTAATGACATCACATTTTTCCAGATATTATTTTCATTATGCACCTAAAGGAGGAGCCGTATGAGATGAAAATCTCACATACGGTTCTGAAACGGAGAATTCGTTAAAGCGAATGACGACCGTAACGGATGTCGGCTCAATCTGAAGGAAATTATGCGGAAGCATTACAGAATTATTATGAAGCTATGCGACTAGAAATTGACCCCTATGATCGAAGTTATATACTCTATAATATAGGCCTTATCCACACAAGTAATGGGGAACATACCAAAGCTTTAGAATATTATTTTCGGGCATTAGAACGAAACCCCTTTTTACCACAAGCTTTTAATAATATGGCTGTGATCTGTCATTACGTGCGACTATCTCCACTATAGAAAAAAAGAACGAACAGCTAGTCAATGAAATACTAGAAACACAAAAAAAAGGCTTTCTACATAAGCATCGTCCAAAACGATTTTTTATCAGCTGTAGCAAATAAATAAACTTCATCGATCGATGAAGACTAGATATGCCTAAATACTTTCTTTTCTATGGATAAAAAAAGATTTAATTGATAGAGGAAGCACCGTAAAGATCAATTGGAAAGGTTTTGGACCGATACAACAAGAACTGTTTATTTATATCATAATATGAGATAAATCTTAGGAATCTACTTATGTAATAGAGTGATCCCCTAAGGTATTGAGCAGCGGTGTAGCATCAGATCCTAAAGACAGTAAGTCTTTTTCTTTTTTATGAAGTATGAAAAAGTCTTTTTCAAAGATTCTATATAAATTTTTATATGAAAGCGGGATAGTTACCTTTCAGAAAATTGGAATATCTAATAACAGTGGACATGCCTTTTTTTTCTGAAGGTAGGAGAAAAGATAAAACTTATTATATTAATTAATATATTAATTAAATCAAAATGAAAGTTTGAAACTCATGTAATTACTCTCTTTTGTTTAATCCAAGAAAAACAAAA